TCTGATCATAGAAAAGATTCTCGTCAAGCGAACCGGCCTATCCTCCGTAGGGGGCTTGCGCGGTGGTTGAAACAAAGACACATTTAATTGTGAATTCAAATGTGGCAGATAAGAGAAAGTCATATATCTGCACGGCCCAATCAATAGTTCAAGTCACACACTCCCATAATCCATTCTTTTTTCGGAGAGTTCCCTTCAACTATTCATGTATGTCAAATAAATAATCCAATTTCTTTTGTTAAGTTGAAGGGAAATATCCAAATACATGTCTTATTAAAAAAAAAATAATCCATATTTGTAGCAATGAAATACTATTGCTCCTCCCCAAAATGATAAATGATTGATTACAAATATCTATGATCCATATTTTCTATAAAGGACCAGAAATGCCTTGCTTACGTATCATTGGAAAGTGCATTAACATGAATACGGCAGTAAGAAGAGGTAATACAAAAGTATGTAAACTATAAAAACGAGTCAAGGTAGATTGTCCCACACTAGCGCTTCCGCGCAATAACTCTACCACCGACGATCCTATTACAGGAATAGCTTCGGGTACACCTGTTACAATTTTTACTGCCCAATAACCTATTTGGTCCCACGGTAAGGAATAACCGGTTACACCAAAGGATGCAGTCAATACACCCAAAACTACACCCGTAACCCAAGTCAATTCGCGAGGTTTTTTAAAACCACCCGTGAGATACACGCGAAATACGTGCAAGATCATCATTAAGACCATCATACTTGCCGACCATCGATGAACTGATCGGATTAACCAACCAAAGTTAGCCTCAGTCATTATATATTGAACAGAGGCAAAAGCCTCAGTAACGGTCGGACGATAATAAAAAGTCATAGCAAACCCCGTCGCTACTTGGACTAAAAAACAAGTAAGTGTGATTCCTCCTAAACAATAAAAGATATTGACATGAGGAGGAACGTATTTACTAGTTATATCATCGGCAATCGCCTGAATCTCAAGACGTTCTTCGAACCAATCATAGACTTTATTGAGATAGGTAAACCAAGGGACCCCCCTGAGAACCGTAGATGAGAATTTCATCTCGTACGGCTCAAACAAAAATACTCAAATACTGGTTATTTGGAAAACGGATATGTGTAATAGAAAGTTTTAAACTTCTTAACTTAATCCTATGATTTCAATCTTCTTTGAAGATAAGAAAAAAATAGAAATCCGAAAGCTATTCTTTGTGGTTATAATGCCAAAATCTCAAGTCGGCTCACTCGTCTTTTCTCTTGATCCTTACAGGCCTCTTGAATATTCTATTATTTACTTCATTTTCTTTATTTTTTATTTGGGAATGCTATTTTACTGTTGTTTTTTTATTCTTATTGATAGGAATTTTCTTGTTAAGACCCTATGAATCAATTCAAAAACCTCAGATTCATACCAGAACCACGATGATTTTCAATAAAAACCTTTAATCGAAGTCCAAAAATTCCCTGAGTAAGAACTGCTGGATCATCACTTATTCACTGAATAGATATAATGAAAAAAATCCAAAGAAACGTTTGTCCTTTGATCAAAATAAAGATAAGCGGCGGCAGTTTAAAAGAATAAAAACCGTTCCATTTATTTTTCGAAATTTATTCTTCTAACTCTTTAAATTTTTTTTAGTCCGGTTGCGAGGTCTAAATATAAATATTAAGTATGAATCATAGTTCTAATACTTTAGAATCTATTTTCTATATTCCGTGCTCCAGATACTAGAAAAAATATCTGACGGGGTAAAGCCATCTCTATCAAGATGACGGATCCATTTTATGTTCTGTACTATCAATAGGATCAATTATAACAAGTCACACACTCATATTCCGGAAATACAGAAACAAAGAAGTTTCACGGTCGAACTACCAAATAAAAATAGAATGGGCTAAAAATCAAAGACCTAAATGCTAAAACTTTACTTTCTATTGAAAAGCTAGTTAGTTGGTTCTTGTGAATCTACTTCATAGAGATTTCGTCCAGTAAAATGGACGAATTATAAATCTCTAAAATAATAGAGAGAAATACCGCAAATAGAGCCATTGCAACACCCATCAAAGGAGTAGTTCCCCATCCCGGAGCTACTTTACCATATTCTGAATTCAATGGTTTCAATAAATCCCCTACAACAGTTCGTCTTGGACCAGATCTAGAACTACCCTCAACGGTTTGTGTAGCCATAAATCCTATTTTTTATTCATTGAGATCTGTTGACTTTGTATACCATTCCGCTGTAAATAAAGGATCTTACCCTATAGATCCAGATCCATTGTGGTCTTGATATTATATAATAATGGAAACAGCAACCCTAATTGCCATCTCTATATCTGGTTTAATAGTAAGTTTTACTGGGTATGCCTTATATACTGCTTTTGGGCAACCCTCTCAACAACTACGAGATCCATTCGAAGAACATGGGGACTAGTTGAAGTAATGAGCCCCAATATTACGATATTGGAGGCTCATTGCTTCAATTGAGATAATGAAAAATCATTTCACCTTTTTAGTTGGAACTTTAGGGGGTTCTCTAAAAAAGATAGCGAAAAAAATGATTCCTAAAGTCGAGACTAAGAGGAATGTATAAACCAATGCTTCCATAGATTTGATCGTGGTTTACAATTATAGCTTTCATACCTGTTTTGGGGGGATTATCTCCTGGATAAAGAAAAAGAAAGAACAAGAGTAAAACAAAATGCAATGATTCAAATAAAGATTTATTAAGTTCCCTATATCAAATTCAAATCACAACAAAAACAAAAAAAAAGTCGAATCGAAAAGGAACAAACGAATGTTCTTTCTATCAGACTACCTGTCTTCTTGTAGTTGGATCTCCAAGTTTTTGGAATGCTCCAAATTCTACTTGAGCATCCAAATCTGGATCGATACCAGCAAAAACATCTCTGAACAAGGTTCTAGCACCATGCCAAATGTGCCCGAAAAAGAAGAGCAGAGCAAACGAAGCATGTCCAAAAGTAAACCAACCCCTTGGACTGCTACGAAAAACACCATCTGATTTTAAAGTAGCACGATCTAATTCAAAAATTTCACCCAATTGAGCACGTCTAGCATATTTTTTCACAGTAGCAGGATCACTATAACTGACTCCATTGAGTTCGCCACCATAGAATTCAACAGTTACACCTACTTGTTCGACACTATACTTCGATTCTGCCCTTCGAAAAGGAACATCAGCTCTAACAATTCCGTCTCCGTCTACCAAAACAACCGGAAATGTTTCAAAAAAAGTAGGCATACGACGGACAAAAAGTTCACGCCCCTCTTTGTCTCTAAAGATAGGATGTCCTAACCAACCGACGGCTATTCCATCTCCATTGTCCATCGAGCCTGCTCGAAACAATCCCCCTTTTGCCGGATTATTGCCGATGTAATCATAAAAAGCTAATTTTTCAGGAATTTTAGACCAAGCTTCTGATAAACTTTGATTTTCGGCTAGCCCAGCACCAACTCTTCGATATATTTCTTGCTGGAAGTATCCCTGATCCCATTGATAACGAGTGGGACCAAACAATTCAATCGGGGTAGTTGCTGAACCATACCACATAGTTCCAGCAACAACAAAAGCTGCAAAAAAGACAGCTGCGATACTACTGGAAAGGACGGTTTCAATATTTCCCATCCGCAATCCTTTGTATAGACGTTGAGGTGGACGCACACTAAGATGGAAAAGACCCGCTAATATACCCAATGTCCCTGCTGCAATATGATGAGAGGCTATTCCCCCTGGAACAAAAGGATCAAAACCTTCCACACCCCATGCGGGATTTACGGATTGTACCCTTCCTGTTAGTCCATAAGGATCGGACACCCATATTCCAGGACCATACAATCCTGTTACATGAAATGCGCCAAAACCAAAACAAGCCACCCCTGCAAGAAATAAATGAATTCCAAAGATTTTTGGCAAATCCAAAGAAGGTTTTCCAGTACGTTCATCACAAAAGATTTCTAGATCCCAATAGACCCAATGCCAGATAGCCGCCAAAAAGCACAAGCCCGAAAACACAATATGTGCCCCGGCCACACCTTCGTAACTCCAAATACCCGGATTCGTTATAGTCCCTCCTGTGATATTCCAACCACCCCAAGAATTGGTTATTCCTAAACGAGTCATGAAGGGTATAACGAACATACCCTGTCTCCACATTGGGTCAAGAACAGGGTCAGAGGGATCAAAAACTGCTAATTCATATAGAGCCATCGAACCGGCCCAACCAGCAACCAGAGCTGTATGCATTATATGCACAGAAAGTAAACGGCCGGGATCATTTAATACAACGGTATGAACACGATACCAAGGCAAACCCATGAAAATACCTCTTATATCAACAAAAAATAGACACTATGTAACTTTATTGCACTGTAAAAAACGATACTATGGACCCTCCCCTTTCAGTAAATTATCTCGCATAAAGAATTCATATTTGTTCTAGTTTTTTAGTAACAATGGAACAATTATATTCGTAGGAACAAAAAGAAGCAGATCTATTCTATACCCGATAAGTAACAATACGCAATGGTGGTGGGGGATGACTTTATTTTATATGAGTGTTTCTATTGGATATGGGTGTTTATATGAGTGAATGCAGACATATCCAAGAACGACCTATTCGTCAAAACTTTCCTTTATTCATTTGGTGTTATTTTTTTATTTATGATTTATAAATGTTATCTCAGAAAGACAAATGATTTTTAGCAAAATCAACTTATTCTGTCTGCTCACGTTCTCACACCAAAGTAAAATAGACAACTGCATCTTTTTCTATTTTATGCCGATCGGTGTTCCAAAGGTACCATTTCTACTTCCTGGAGATGATGATGCATCTTGGATTGACTTATACAATCGACTTTTTCAAGAAAGACTACTTTTTTTAGGTCAAGAGGTAAACAGTGAAATATCCAATCAACTTGTTGGTCTCATGGTATATCTCAGTCTAGAGGACAAGAACAAAGATTTATATCTGTTTATAAATTCTCCGGGCGGAGAGGTAATATCCGGAATGGCTATTTTTGATACTATGCAATTTGTAGAAGCAGAAGTACAGACAGTGTGCGTAGGATTAGCCGCTTCAATGGGATCTCTTCTTTTGGTAGGAGGAGAAATTACAAAACGTCTAGCATTCCCTCACGCTTGGCGCAAATGATTCTTATTTCTAGAAAAAAAAAGAAGACTCTGCCTACGCCAATATTAAGTAACAAAAGCATGGCACTTCAAGTTCGATATGCAAAAAAAAAATAATTTTTTTTTTTCAAAACCATTAGATTATATATCGAAAGAGTAGTATGAAAAAGGGGTATTTACAATTTTATCTGGAGCCGCTTTTAGTGTCACAATCTTTTTTTGTTTTCAGTTTTGACACCAGAAAACTTTTAACAATATTTATATTATGTTTATATTATGAAAGAATATAAAAAAAACAATATCTTTTTTTAACTATTAACTATTTGAAAAAAAAAAAATAAGAAACTTTTGGATTGCTGAATAACAGACTAGACGAAATAAGAGAGCAACGGAATCATCATAGTCGTTAAAAAATAAGAGAGCAACGGAATCATCATAGTCTTTAAAAAATATTCTTAAACAAAAAAGAAAGGTGGTTATTGGATTATTTACTGATCTGGGTCTGATAGACCTGGGATATTTTCTATTTCTTCGATGGAAGGTCAAAATCAATTTCATATTCATCGTAAAGCCGTATGCTATATAAAAAATAAAAAAGATGCCTGCCAGTACGGCTTTTAATTTAATCTTTATTAGTTTTTTCTTATTTATATCCCTTACCTTCCTTATGATCCAAAACAAAATTAGTAGAAACCCTTATTATGTTATATTCTCAGGGTAATGATCCATCAACCTGCTAGTTCTTTTTATGAGGGACAAACAGTAGAATGTATACTGGAAGCAAATGAATTACTGAAAATGCGTAAAACTATGACAAAGATTTATGCACAAAGAACAGGCAAACCTTCATGGCAGATATCCAAAGACATGGAAAGGGATCTTTATATGTCAGCAGAAGAAGCCCAAGCCCACGGAATTATTGATATGGTAGCGGAATCTTTGTGAATAAAAAATGAGCCGAAAGGGATTCCTCATAAATACACGATTTGAGGTTAAATTTTCACAGAGTTCCACAAGCAATCGATATTTCACGATCAAGAATGTAGTACTCTTTGTAGTAGCGATCCTTCTATTACCTATGAATCTCATTGGACCTAGCAATGTGGAAGACTCAAAAGATTCTTCCAATATCAATAGGTTGTCCTGTATCTTCTAAAAAGTTGTCCCGTATCTTCTAAAAGGAAAAAAGATCTCTCAGAGATCTTTCCTGGATCCGAAAGAGACTAATACTCCCAATAACCAAAAACTGGATCATGATAACCAAAAAGTGTATCCCAATAACCAAAAACTGGATCATGATAACCAAAAACTGGATCATGATAACCAAAAAGTGTATCATGCCTGAATCTAACTGGGGTTCGCGGTGGTGGAGGAACTGGATCAGAAAAAAGAGGGATTCTAGTTGTAAGATATCTAATGAAACCATCGCTGGAATTGAGATTTCATTCAAAGAGAAAGATAAGATATCCAATATCTGGAGTTTCCTTTTTGTATATTATATGGATCTTCTTACCAACCAGATTTAATAGAATCTAAATAATTCATAACCATCGGGTTAGGATTGATCTAAACCAGCTCATTATATATATGACTCACCATGCCAACTATAAAACAACTTATTAGAAACACAAGACAGCCAATCCGAAATGTCACAAAATCTCCCGCTCTTCGGGGATGCCCTCAGCGCCGAGGAACATGTACTAGGGTGTATGTGCGACTCGTTTAGATCATAGACTAAAAAAAAAGAAATTTTTCCAGTATCGGTGATTGTTTAAGATAGTTTGAATGGAATTCTTCCATTCACACACACTATCTTAACTTAAACAAAAATCTATTCTATTAGTAAGAATTATATAATTCTATATATAATTCTATTGTGTATAAAATTTATGGTTTCGATTGGTGCAAACCGAATCACCTTAATTTGCAATTTAAGATGAAAAAGACTTTCCCATTGGTAACAAATGGTTATCCATTAAGCGGGAAAAATCCTATTTCAAATAAACGAAAATTATGCCCTAAATTTTGCAAGAACGGACTAAGAGGGTCAACTACCCAGCTAATCTTCATACTTAAATACCGTTACTGTATAGCTAGATTTCGTTGTGAAAGACCTATTACTAGATATTTCATGGGTAGAGCCCATGAGTGTGAACTGTACAAGTTAACAATAACATTGATTAAATCAAGATTCAATGAAGGAAGGGGCTCCGGTGTATAGAGAGGACCTCACCGTTTAAAAAGTAATCATAGAAACGATGGAACCCGCCATTTCTTTTTCTATTTAATTTACTATATTTTTTTAAATACCTAGTATCAATACAATTTATTATTTCGAGGTTAAATGCTTAGAAAAAAAGAAAAAAAATCGTGGTTGGGAAGGTTATAGTAGCAAAAGCCATTGGAATTTTTATTTTATACATTGGAATAATCCATTTTTGTTATTACTAGACTAGGAAGGATAAAAGAATAACTGAAAGAAAAAAATCAAATAGTTATTCATCAAAGTCTCATTTATTCAATGACCAGAATTAAACGAGGATATATCGCTCGAAAACGGAGGACAAAAATTCGTTTATTTACATCAAGTTTTCGCGGAGCTCATTCAAAACTTACTCGAACTATTTCACAACAGAAAATAAAAGCTTTGGTTTCGGCTCATCGGGATAGAGATAGGAAAAAAAGGGATTTTCGCAGTTTGTGGATCAGTCGAATAAATGCAATAATTGGCCAGAATAAACCAAAAATATACTATATTTATAGTAAATTAATGTATAATATGTCCAAGAGGCAATTGCTTCTTAATCGTAAAATAGTTGCACAAATAGCTATATTAAAAGGGAATTGTCTTTTTATGATTGCCAACGAGATCATAAAAAAATAAGAATTCCCCGGAGACTGAACTCCGGGAAGGTGGTCGAATAGAAGAGATTTGTATAATAAAATAGAATTCATATGACAAAGTCATCAAAATAAATAAACAACCACGCTCAAAAAAAAAAATTATTCTTTTTCACCTATTATCTTTTTTCTTACAACGCAACAACCCCAATTGGATTGTCGTAGTTTTCGAACAAAATATCAATCCACATTTAAATGGAGTTTAGATTCAAAATTGAATTCAATTGAAGAGTAACTCTATTTTTTTTTTTTTTTAAAAACAGTAGTAGTTCTAGTGGTCGACTCGCTTTTTTCAAATTTTTTTTTTCCATTATTAACAAAAGGTAACGAATTAACAAAGGGTAACGAAGATAAAATACGAGCTTGTTTTATAGCAATCGTAATTAATCGTTGCTGTTTTAAGGTCAATCTATTCACGCGTCTAGATAATATTTTTCCTTGTTGACTAATAAATCGATAAAGTAAACTCATGTTTTTATAATCAATTCGATCCCCCGATTGGATCGGGGACAAACTCCTACGAAAAGATTGCTTGGATTTAAGAAAGAGTCGCTTAGATTTATCCATGGTTTGTTTATTCCTATACCAAAATCCCATTTCGTATAAAAAAGGATTTGTTTTCTTTATATTCTTATTTTTTTTAATATATGTTTGTTATATAATGAAATATATGCTATAGAATGTTATATGTATATAATTTCATGTTCTATAATGTTATATATAGAATTTATATGTTATATATAGAATTTACAGATATATAATTTACAGATATATAATATATAATTTAATATATAATTTTTAGAATATATCTTCTATCTGAAATCATTTTTCATCTACCTTGTTAAGGGTGACACACAAGCGATCCATTTTCTCTATTTCTTTATCTCTGCATGAATCATATGTTTGCAACAAAAGGGACAGAATTTTCTCAATTCCAATCGACTAGGCGTATTGTGTCGATTCTTTTGAGTAATATATCTAGAAATACCCGTTGATTCCTTATTAACACTCTTTTGATCACAACTGGTACATTCCAAAATAACAGTTATTCGGATATCTTTACCCTTGGCCATGAACCTCCTTTGGTTTTTTGATTCACTTAACTCTTCGATTTTCAGATTCGAAGCGAAGAATAAAAAAGGAACGAGAAAAGTATAAGTTGATAATTCAAAATCAAATTATGAAAGATTTTGTTCCAATTCATTTTATATAGTACAGTAATAATTCAGTAATACAATGATTTCGAACTATATTTCGAATCGCAGTACAGTATTTCATTTTTCATTTAAGTATCTTGTATGATATTATTGCCCCTGCCCTAGCATTCCAATTCCATTTCTGGTCTCACTCTATTATTAATAGCAATGGAATTGAATTATTAATTCAATTCCATTGAAACCTGGGAAAAATTCTGAGTTTCACTGAGACCAAATACACCTTTCTTCTTTCTCTTTTTTTTTCTAACTTATTCTAATTAGAAAAAAAAAAAGAAATGAAAGAAGAAGGAATTAATCACAGATATTTGATTGGATCTCGAATCTTCGTCACACTTTCCCGTGCCAATAACTAGAATGAAAAAAAGGGGAATATCAATGCATCCGGGAATAAACGATTAATTTCTATCAAGATACCCGCTAAAGCCCCGAACCATAGAGTACTTGCCACTGGTGCCACAGAGAGATATGTTTTTAGATCTCGCATTTCAAATCCTCCTTCGTTTTTTTCTTGTAATTTGTAATACACAATTACATATAGGAATATGAATATGATCAAATGGTTATTTTATTAATAACCACTTGCATTTGTCGGGGGAAGTCCGAATTCAAATTGAATTGTACAACGATTCATTAGATATTTTTATTTATTTTATAGAGCATGATTTTTATTTTATTTAATAAATATATATATATAATATATATTCTTATTAATATTCTATTCTAATAATATTAGAATTATAATAACTTATTAATATTCTAATAATATTATAATAACTATATTATATTATTCTATTATTTTTATGAATTTGATTTGATTATATTAATAGAATTATTCTATTTTTCATATTTTTTTTATAAATATTTTTGATATGTAGATTCTATTTAATTTAATATATATTCTTTTTTCTTATTATTTTATTATTATTATACTCTATATATTATTATTATACTCTATCTATTCTCTTTATTTAATTAAATATTCTTAAGAAATAGAATTTTTTTCTTTTTTCATATTCGATATTATAGGATATGAGAAAGTAAAAAAAAAAGAAAAAAATGGCAGGATATATGATATATATAACAGAAAATTGTGGAAAAGAAGACAAAGATTGTTTACAATGACACTGGAAACCAATGGAAAGGGATGTAGCGCAGCTTGGTAGCGCGTTTGTTTTGGGTACAAAATGTCACAGGTTCAAATCCTGTCATCCCTATCCCGAACTATTAGTTATCATATGAGCAGTAAAAAGAGATCAATTGAGACCGATTTAAATTGGACATACATACTCAATATCCATAGTTAACTATGGATATTGAGTATGTATATGCATCCAAGATGTATTTGCATCACATAAAATAAAATTATTTATGAAAATAAAGCGCTCTTAGTTCAGTTCGGTAGAACGCGGGTCTCCAAAACCCGATGTCGTAGGTTCAAATCCTACAGAGCGTGATTCCATTCTTGTTAGATTGAGAATGAGACTGAAATAATGGCATAACAGTCTAATCTAAAGTCTGAATTTGATCTCCTGTTTTTTAGGATTAAAACAAAGAAAAGATATAGGAGGTCAAAAAAAGAGATGTTACTTAATCAAAGATCCAACTGATCACCACGTCGGTATTGTAAATATGCAGTTACAAATAATCCAGCCAAAGTAATAGGAATTAGACCTAACACGATTCCAAATAGAAAAACTTCAATCATTTGAATTTGTTTGAAAGGAAAAAAAAGGGAGGGTAATATCTATCCTTAAATATGAATCTGTATTTACCATGAGTCTCAATCACCAAGAATTGGAAATTTACATAATAAGGAACTATAGAATAGCTAGCATATTCCAAAATTCCAAATTCATCTTCAAATTTCAAATCAAATAAGTCGTATCTTATTCAGACTGATAAAAAGACCTGCGGTTATAGTTAAAACTGCTAGTAGAAAACCGAAATAACTGGTTATAGTGGGCATAAGGAAACTAAATGAAATATGTTCTTTTTATACATATGTTTATAAAGCACTTTCCTAAGTTTCCATTTTTGAGATAAAAATAAGAAAATAAGCAAAAAATACCACTTGAAAGATACAATTGAAAATAATTGATTCATCAATCAATTATTACGGACGAACAAAAAGAAAAATATAGTTTCATAGGCACGAAATCAATTCATCATCTGTGACATCTACCCATCCTGTGATTCCAAATCAACAGATTTATTGATCAACTCGTGAGTTGAGTAAACTAATCTAATGAAAATATTTTCATTTTTTTCTTTCTATTCGAATTAGAATATTTTTTATATTCTATTCTATAGAATTCGATTTCTATTAGAAATAGAATAAAAGAAATAGAAAATAAATAAATATATTATATTATGAATATATAAACAAAAATAAAGAATCAAAACTTTGTTGTTTAACTTCATGCAACTTTGAATTCATATGGAATAAAATAGGAAAAATATCTATGTTGACCCCCTTTTTTTTATTGTATCTAATTTGTTCTATTTTCATTTTTGATTTCTTTTAGAACAAAAGAAGAGAGTGACCTTAGAATGCCCTTTACTTCTTCACTTTGATTTTAACTTAGTAGATTTAGTAATGTGTTCCATTCTTCTAATATCTAGAACGAAAAGAAAAAGGTATTAGATCACTCGAAACTAGGATTCCTCAGTTTTTTTTCTTTTCATCATATTTTATTTATATATAAAGATCGATCCTTGTAATTAAACCAAGAAAGAGCCTTAGCCTTTTTGTGTCTAATACAAGAACAACTAATCTTATTTTGAAGAAAAATGGGATTAGTTCCTCTTTTTAGTATCTATTACTGCTATTATTGTTACTGGACGACTAACCAATTCAATTCTTTAAAATGAAAAAAAAAAAAGAAGGGGTTCTAACAAAAAAGATCTTCGACAACCACAAAAAGTATATTTCTAGATTTCGCATCTAATTGAATTGTAGAAATTTTATAATTTCCTTCATGAATTATTAGAAACCAATTCATTCGATTCACATTTTAATTGATTCTCAGTTTCTAGTCCAAAGCTAATAATGAATGTGGAGAACCCTTATTTTATACTCTTAAACTTTGAGGAATTTTCTATTCAGTACATCGAAACAACCAACAAGGAAAAAAGAAAGAAATTTTCTAGTACTTAATCCCTCCATTGATTCTGAAATTTCGTTGCTGTGTTAGAAGAAGGATAGCTATACTAATTCGGTATACTCGAAAGA